TACAGAAATGGATCGAGTCATCTGTTCCTTTACCCAAGAAAAAATATTTCTATTTTGCATGGTTCAATCATTGATCCCAGAATTTCTACAATAAATTAGAAAGGTAACTAACTAGTGTAGTTCCCTATCCACGAGTCTGCCATTGTACTGGAATAATTGTACTAGAATATGGGACGAATACCTTGAACAGGTATAAGTATAAATAAAGAATAAGTAAGATTGAAAATACTTTCTTTATTCTTTAAACACGAAGAAACATTCTTATTTGATTGATATCAAGAGATCAAATGAGTTCTTTATTCGTTGATTGAATGATAAATGACTACAAGCGAAGGAGATACACGATTTAAATAATGGAAGATCCAATATTTCACAATTGTATCTAGAATAACTGGAAAAGTGGAAACAAGACCGGATATAATTTTATCGTTATGAGCCAATCCAAAATCGTTGTAGACCGAACCAATCATAAGTTCCCAACCATGGGTTGAATGAAATCCGATCCATAAATCAGTAACTAAAAGAATTGAAAAAGCTTTCATTGTGTCACTCAAGTTATACAGGAATTCCTGAACCCAAGAATTAAGAATAACAAGTTCTTCATTACCCAAAATACAATAACCACTTAGAATAGCGAAACAGATTATATTTGTCGATAAATTTAAAATGATATGGAGATTATACTCATCGTGTGTTTTGACTAATTGTACCGTTTCCTTGTGTATTCCTATACGAAGCTTTTGTATCTGTATTTCAGGGTATTCCTTTATCATTTCGTCCAAGAGGAATAGTTCTTCTAATTCTATAAATTTTTCTAGAATCCTTTTCTCTTGAATATCATTCAAGAAAGTTTCGGATTGCCGGGTATTCCACCAATTAATAACCCAAGGTTCCAGACTTTTATTAAATGAAAGAGAGACCCACCAGGGCAAAAATACTATGGATACAAGATATGGGAGGGAAGTCAATGATTTTTTTTTCATTTTTTATCTGTAAATTGTTAATGAATCTGCTGCATTCGTGGATTTTATCAGATATTTATCTGAACACAAATTCTATAACTAAGGTATCGTATCGAACCAATGAATCTATTCCCATTTTTGTGTCAAAATTTAGTCCTTGTATTTAGAAAAATTGAGATATCTCTATTGGGTAAATTCCAACTAATTTCATCTCCATTTGTTATTTGGTCCTGTCGATGAATACTCGAAAATCCACTAGAAGTAACGAATATGATTTGGATTTCGAAACAAAAAAATGCCTTCTCGGATCAATTAATTATTTCGAAATGTTTCACCGCCTAACCACAGTCCAGGAATAATGTAACCTATAAATTCGAAATATTGGGTCTAAAAAGATGAATTCTGTATTACGAAATAAATGTTCGAATATGTTTGATGAATGCATACTTAATTAGACTTTTTATTTTTATTAGTATAAATTATATCGAATTTTATTTAGTATAAATTATAAATTGGGGGCTCCCTGCGCATAAAAAAAAGGGTTTTGGTATAGAAAAAATGGATTTTTATTAGAGTTTAGTTGTTCCATATAAAATCTCCCACTTTTGTTTTATTCCATGTGGGTTTACCCGCTAACAGAAAGGAGAAATAAAATCTAATATTAATATGTTTTGATCAAATAAGTCTTTTGAAGAAACTTCAATTGTATTAAAAAGGGAATTAGCAAGTTCCCTCCCTCATACTGAGAAAACATTAATTCTTCATTTCAAAATACTTCGATTGGTACATGCAAGAAATATGCTAATTCGGCAGCTTTTTGTTCAATTTCTCGTGGAGTAAGATTCTCATCAGTGCCAGTCAAGGGAACCGCCCCTTGGCCTCTTATTTCCATATAAAGGACACGACGAGGATAAAGACCCTCTTTAACCTCCATTCTGATGGATTGTATATCTCTCATAAGGAAACGAAGGAAAATGCGACGATTTATTCCAGGAAATCCCCAACGAAAAATACAAACAATTCCTTCTTTTCTATCAAATCGGTCATAACCACTACCTACATTCCACGCAATTGTACACCACAAATAGGAGCTAATAAATAGACCCGCGATCCCATAAAAAGACATTATGATCCCTTGCGGAAAAAAAAATATTTGCTGAGATGGAAATACGGATATAAGATTCCTACCGAGATAACTGGAAGTTCCAACCACTAAGAACCCTAATGAACCTAAAAAAAGGCTACAGGCCAAAAAAAAATTACTTGTTTTTCGAGACCCCGTTATAAGTTCTATCCAGATATGCTCTGATCGCCAGTTCATACTATACTTACTATACTAAGGTTGTATTCGATTGGAATTGAGAGAATAACCCAAATGAATTTGACTTGACTTTTCTTGACCCCCAAGTAACTCTCATCAACTAGCACTATTTTGACGGGAACTATTAGGAGTAATTAGTTAGATAAATTGACTTTATATTTAAAACTATTCGCCGATCCATTTTTAACCAGCTATACCCATATAGAATCCGCATTTATGTAGATATCGTGTATCCGTATGCATACGAGTCTCTCAATTTGTATTCGGAAAGAGCCACATATCGTACCATATTAGACTAAATAAATATTTGTATTATGATCCAGTGTTGAAATAAATTGATGAGATTTGCTCTCATCGAATCTAGACAATCTTATTTTCTTGGACATGAAGAGATAAAGAAGCCATTGCAATTGCCGGAAATACTAGGCCCACTAAAGGCACAAAAATAGAGGGTAGATCTGTCATAGAATGGGTGCCCCAATTTAATATTTGTATTTTAAAGATATCTTATGATAAGTATATCTAATATAAATAATATTAAGTAGTTAATAAGTGCAAGGAATATAGACCTGAATTAAGTGTACCTAATTCATCGTTCTACATAAATATGTATGATAATTCACTTTAATATAAAAAACTTTCTTCCTATTCTTCTTCTTCCATCCTTTTTTATTCTTTCTCTTTCTATTATTATTTTTTTTTTTTACTAAGGGTATTAAAGAGTTTATTATGAGTTCGCGACTTTCACTAATCGAATCCAACAAAGCAAACGGTAACTCGATTCTATAATAAAAAATAAAAGTGAGGATTCTTTCACTCCTTTCTATAATATATCATATTTGAATCTTAATATTAATTATAAGATTCAAATATGATATATTATTAATAAGATAATAAGATATATTTATATTATTGTCTCTATTAAAATGAAATTAATACGTTAAGAAGGCCAAATAAAATTTTTTTTTATTAATGTCTTCCCTTCCCCCGATTCCTCGGAAGGAGAAACTTACTCTTTTATCTTTTTTATCCTATTGATTTATAAAGGATTCATGATTAGTAATCAGGAATAGGGATAAGATAAAAATATAGAATATATCGATCTGGAGGAAAAAATAATAATTATCCAAAACTTCCGGCTCTTACTACAAGTGGAACTTATGTCACCAAAGAAAACACCACTCTTCTTAACTTAAGTTTTTTTTTACGATGAACTAAATACTCGTTCGCTACAAATAATTGAATTGAATCGAGTGCTATACTTTAATATATTGAATTTTGATTCAGAGGAAAGAAACCGTGGAGCTGAAATAACTCACTCAGAACACCCCTTAAAGGATTACGTGGTACGATTGGGTCGAATAAGCCCTTATGGAATGAATACTCAGCCGCTTGTGAACCATCGGGTACTGTTTTATTCAATGTTTGTTCAATTACTCTTTTACCCGCAAATGCAATGTAGGCATTTGGTTCAGCAATAATGACATCTCCCAACATACCAAAACTGGCTGTTACTCCACCAGTTGTAGGAGATGTAAGGATTGATATATAGAATAACTTTTTATTTGATTGATAATCATATAAAGCAGAAGATATTTTAGCCATTTGCATCAAGCTCAAACTTCCTTCTTGCATGCGTGCTCCCCCAGAAGCACACACAATAATGACAGGTAAAGATCGATTAGTAGCATACTCGATCAAACGGGTGATTTTCTCGCCGACTACGGATCCCATACTACCTCCCATAAACTGAAAATCCATAACCCCAACTGCTATTGGAATACCATTTAGTTGACCTATGCCTGTTTGAACAGCTTCAGTTAAACCTGTTTTTCTTTGATAAGAATCAATACGATCTTTATAAGGTTCTTCCTCTGAATGAAATTCAATAGGGTCCATAGAGACCATCTCTTCATCCATAGGATCCCAAGTGCCCGAATCAATCAAAAGTTCGATTCTATCTGAACTACTCATTTTCAAATGATATCCACACTGTTCACAAATATTCATTTTTGACTTAAAAAATTTTTTATAATTTAATCCATAACAATTTTCGCATTGAACCCATAAATGTTTGTATCTTTGATTTATATCGAAATCATTAGACTCTTCTCTTATATTGAGATCGCTGCCATTATTACTAATTTTTATACTCGAATTCCCACTTTCACTACTTTCAGTATAAATGAAACTATAATTATAATTATAACTGTTACTGTAATAATCGGTATCACCTGAAATAGAACTATTAATACTAACTTCAAAATGAAGATAACTATTAATGCAACTATTAATGTGATTATTCCAACTAGATTGAGTATCATACATGTAATGATAATAGTAGTTCTTGGACCCACTATTCAAATAACTAGAAAAAAAACTTTCTAGTTCACTCATAAACATAAAAGAACTCTCATTGTCAATCTCAAAAATCTGATTTTCAATATCAAAATAGACAGAATAATTGTCACCATTACTATCTCTAACTAAAAAGGTGTCATCAGAGACCAAACTCCAAATATTCCCGATATCAAATAAATAATCAACATTACTGAAAGCATAATTGTCACTATTACTCCAACTAGGAGTGTTTTTCCCCTTATCATTTATAATGGGTTCTTCACTTTCACTGGTATTTCCAATAACATCAGAATTATCCATTGATTTACTTAGCCCACATCTATGTTCTAACTTTTTGTTAAACAACATCGAATTGA